CCTTATGGAAACCCTAATATTCTTGCAGAATTTATAGCGGGCCAATTAAAAAATAGAGTTTCTTTTCGCAAAGCAATGAAAAAGGCTATAGAATTAACTGAACAAGCAGATACAAAAGGAATTCAAGTGCAAATTGCAGGACGTATCGACGGAAAAGAAATTGCGCGTGTTGAATGGATCAGAGAGGGTAGGGTTCCACTACAAACCATTCGAGCTAAAATTGATTATTGTTCCTATACAGTTCGAACGATCTATGGGGTATTAGGCATCAAAATTTGGATATTTATAGACGGGGAATAATAAACCTTTATTCCCTTTGCATTCTATCCAGCGATGGAACAAAAAATGATAAATTCGTTTCTTCTTTTTATTTTGTGTTCAATAAAAAAAAATGAACAATTATAATTCTATAGGGTTGAATAAAAATTCAATTAATCTTTTGATAAAATTGCTATGCTTAGTGTGTGACTCGTTGGTTTTTTGAGGGTTAGTATAAAAAACGAGCCCCACGGTATAAACAAATAACTATAGAAGTAATAACCAACTCATCACTTCGTATTATCTGGATCCAAAGAATCAGTCAAGATATGATATATTGTTCATATTGTTGTAGCAACTGAAATCTTTTTTTATTATTTATTAAAAAATATGCTTCTAAGTTGTCAATCGAAATAAAAAAGAAAGGGTATGGATAAATGGAAGGATGAGAGAAAGAAAGAAAAAAAATATTGATGATATAGAATTCCAATATGTAAGGTCTATGAGTCATCTCAGAAAAAAGCTGTGTAATAAAGCATCAATACGGATTCATCATTAACATTAAATGGATCTGCTCATCGAACAAAAAATAAAGAGCTTCGAGCCAATAAAGGCTAAGAATATTGACTCAAGAACTAATAGCTCCATTGTAGAATTCAGACCTAACCATTAAGTAAGAAGCGATGGGAACGATGGAACCTGTGAATTCAAAAGATTCTAGTGAAAATGAATTCGAATGATTCATGGATCGGGATGGCGGAACCGACCAGAAACCAATTCATCTATTCGGAAAAGTTATGAACTAATGATAGAACTGAAATAGAAATTGAAAGAGTAAATATTCGCCCGCGAACACTTTATTTTCTTGGATTGCTAAATTTGGGTCAATCCAATACGATAAAGAGTAAAACAAAAGAAAGATTCGTTTTAACATTCTAAAATAGATAAATATAAGAAAAAAATAGTTATGTTATTTAATATATTTAGTTATCTATACAAACAAGATATACAAATTCATAATAGATTTGATCTAGATTAAATGAAATCCATGATTCATTATATTACTTATTAAATACATGTATATCTTCATTCAAATTATATTCTATCTGAATTGAATTCAAAATGTTTAATTTGAATTCATTTTATTCGCGAGGAGCTGGATGAGAAGAAACTCTCACGTCCAGTTCTGTAGTAGAGATGGAATTCAAAACAAACCATCAACTATAACCCCAAAAGAACCAGATTCCGTAAACAACATAGAGGAAGAATGAAGGGAATATCTTATCGAGGTAATGATATTTGTTTTGGTAAATACGCTCTTCAGGCACTTGAACCCGCTTGGATCACATCTAGACAAATAGAAGCAGGTCGACGAGCAATGACACGAAATGCACGTCGCGGTGGAAAAATATGGGTCCGTATATTTCCAGATAAACCAGTTACAGTAAGACCCGCAGAAACACGTATGGGTTCAGGTAAAGGCTCTCCCGAATATTGGGTAGCTGTTGTTAAACCAGGTCGAATACTTTATGAAATGGGTGGAGTAACAGAAAATATAGCCAGAAGGGCTATTTCAATAGCAGCGTCCAAAATGCCTATACGAGCTCAATTCATCATTTCGGGATAAAAAAGAAATAGGCCTTGGGTAAAAAAAAATAGCGGGTGCGGGTTTCTTTTTTTGGACAAACAATATTTCTTTTTTTCTTCGACCTTTGTATTGTAAAAAACAGATAAAAAAAATGATATGATTCAACCTCAGACCCATTTGAATGTAGCAGATAACAGCGGGGCTCGAGAATTGATGTGTATTCGAATCATAGGAGCTAGCAATCGTCGATATGCTCATATTGGTGACGTTATTGTTGCTGTGATCAAAGACGCAGTTCCAAACATGCCTCTAGAAAGATCAGAAGTGGTCAGAGCTGTAATTGTCCGTACTTGTAAAGAACTTAAACGTGACAACGGTATGATAATACGATATGATGACAATGCCGCAGTTGTGATTGATCAAGAAGGAAATCCAAAAGGAACGCGAGTTTTTGGTGCGATTGCCCGAGAATTGAGACAGTTCAATTTTACTAAAATAGTTTCATTAGCTCCTGAGGTATTATAAAATGAGAGCACGATATGGTTATAGTAGGGTATTTAAAAGAAATATATTAAGATTCGTTTAGTAGATTTTGTCTCACGTATATACCTTTCAAAATTAATATTCATAAACAAATACGTAAAAAAAAAAAAAAGAAAAACATGTTGATTATATCCAAATTTGGAGGCACCAATAATTTTAATTAATCATGGGTAGTGATACTATTGCTGACATAATAACCTCTATACGAAATGCCGATATGTATAGAAAAAGCGTGGTTCGAGTAGCATCTACTAATATCAGCCAAAGTATTGTTAAAATACTTTTACGAGAGGGTTTTATCGAAAACGTGAGAAAACATCGAGAAAACAACAAATCTTTTTTGGTTTTAACCCTACGACATAGACGGAATAGGAAAAGGACTTATAGAAATCTTTTAAATTTAAAACGGATCAGTCGGCCGGGTCTACGAATCTATTCTAACTATCAAAGAATTCCTAGAATTTTAGGTGGGATGGGAATTGTAATTCTTTCTACCTCTCGGGGTATAATGACAGACCGAGAGGCTCGACTAGAAAGAATAGGTGGAGAAATTTTGTGTTATATATGGTAATCCTTCTAATATCCGAATTCAATACGAAACTTCTTATTTGTGAAAAAGAAAAGAGAAGGGGTGGGTTGTCTAATAGGGTTCTTCCTCCACTAGTTGATACTTCAAGGGGGTTTTACCTGTAATGAAAGAACAAAAATGGATTCATGAAGGTTTAATTACTGAATCGCTTCCCAACGGCATGTTCCGGGTTCGTTTAGATAATGAAGATATGATTCTAGGTTATGTTTCAGGAAAGATCCGACGTAGTTTTATACGGATACTGCCAGGAGATAGAGTCAAAATTGAAGTAAGTCGTTATGATTCAACCAGAGGTCGTATAATTTATCGACTCCGAAACAAAGATTCGAAAGATTAGGTGTTTTTTCAACTTCACTATTTATTTCGTAGGAATACGATTCAAAATAGAAAATTTCAAGAAACTTATTTTCTTCCAAGAAGTGGATTCAAAATTAAAGTAAGGAGTGGGAAATATGAAAATAAGAGCTTCTGTTCGTAAAATTTGTGAAAAATGTCGACTAATCCGTCGTCGGGGACGAATTAGAGTAATTTGTTCCAACCCAAGACATAAACAAAGACAAGGATAATCAGCCTTGTTAAAGACCCGATATAAAAATAAGAAGGGGATCTGTTTTGACATGAAATGGATATATCCATATATCTCTGACTCAAATTTATGAGATGATAAAATATGGCAAAAGCTATACCGAAAAAAGGTTCACGTGGACGTATTGGTTCACGTAAGAGTACACGTAAAATACCAAAGGGGGTTATTCATATTCAAGCAAGTTTCAATAATACCATTGTGACTGTTACAGATGTACGGGGGCGAGTGGTTTCTTGGTCCTCTGCCGGTACTTGTGGCTTCCGAGGTACAAGAAGAGGGACGCCATTTGCTGCTCAAACCGCAGCAGGAAATGCTATTCGTGCAGTAGTAGATCAAGGTATGCAACGAGCAGAAGTCATGATTAAAGGTCCCGGTCTTGGAAGAGACGCAGCATTACGAGCTATTCGCAGAAGTGGTATACTATTAACTTTCGTACGGGATGTAACCCCTATGCCACATAATGGCTGTAGACCCCCGAAAAAAAGACGTGTGTAGAAATAAAAATTGAAGATATTTCAATAGCAAGAGAAACAAAGGAAGAGAAACAAGAGAAATAAATGATTCAATGATCTGATCAAATAATATTATTATGGTTCGAGAGAAAATAACAGTATCTACTCGGACACTACAGTGGAAGTGTGTTGAATCAGCAGCAGACAGTAAGCGTCTTCTTTATGGGCGCTTTATTCTGTCTCCGCTTATGAAAGGTCAAGCAGACACAATCGGCATTGCTATGCGAAGAGCTTTGCTTGGAGAAATCGAAGGAACATGTATCACACGCGCAAAATCTGATAAAATATCACACGAATATTCTACCATAATGGGTATTCAAGAATCAGTACATGAAATTTTAATGAATTTGAAAGAAATCGTATTGAGAAGTAATCTCTATGGAACTTGTGAGGCGTCTATTTGTGTCAGGGGCCCTGGATATGTAACTGCTCAAGATATCATCTTACCGCCTTATGTAGAAATCCTCGATAATACACAGCATATAGCTAGCTTGACGGAACCCATTGAGTTGGTTATTGGATTACAAATAGAGAAGAATCGCGGATATCTTATAAAAGCGCCAAATACCTTTCAAGACGGAAGTTATCCTATAGATCCTGTATTCATGCCTGTTCGAAATGCGAATCATAGTATTCATTCTTATGAAAATGGTAACAAAGAGATACTATTTCTCGAAATATGGACAAATGGAAGTTTAACTCCTAAAGAAGCACTTTATGAAGCCTCCCGGAATTTGATTGATTTATTGATTCCCTTTTTACATACCAAAGAAGAAAATTTAAATTTAGAGGGCAATCAACACATGGTTCCTTTACCCCCTTTTACCTTTTATGATAAATTGGCTAAACTAACAAAAAATAAAAAAAAAATGGCGTTGAAATCGATTTTTATTGACCAATCAGAATTGCCTCCCAGGATCTATA